CAACTGCTACAAGATCAACAATTCCATAAGCTTGGGCTTCTGTTGCTGACATAAAAACATCTCTTTCCATGTCTTCAGATACAACCCATAAGGGTTTGCCCGTTCTTTGTACATAAACCTTTGTGAGGGTTTCGCGTAGTTTCAGCAGTTCTTCCGCTTCCAGGACAAATTCTCCCGTTTGTGCCTCATAAAAAGAACTAGCAGGTTGATGGATCATTACCCTGATGATATAACAGTTCTCTATCTCGCGTGATGAAACGAAGAGAAAAGAAAGAAAGATAAAGAATAATAGGAAAAAAAAAGATAGAATTGAACAACCGTACGGGCATTATCTTTTGTGCATTGCATACGGCTCTACAATAAAATTGACCCTTACCTTCCATTGAAGAAAGAGAAAAATAGAATCTATCAGACCCAGATGGATAAATGATCAAATTGCCACCCTTCCTTTCAGAGGAGTTAAAAAATACTATGATGGCTCCGTTGCTTTCTATTTTTAAATTGATTCTTTTTTTTGTCTTTGATTCAGCAATCCCAAAGTTTCTTTTTGATCCAATCAAATAAGGAAAAATCTTGTTTTTTTTTCGCCCTCTTTTTTTATAACATAAATATTGTTAAGAGTCCTTCGATGTGAAAACAAAAAAGTTTGTGACGCTGAACTGGACTCCCGATAGATAAGAGAAATCGGAAATACCTTTTATCTCATACTACTCTCTCGATACATAATCGAATCTTTTGAAAAAAAAAACAAGACAAAAATTTTGCATATCGAATTCGAGGTGCCATGCTATTATTACTTAATATTCATATGGCGAAGGCATAGTCTTCTTTTTTCTCTCAAATAAAAAAAAACCTCATTGGCGCCAAGCGTGAGGGAATGCTAGACGTTTGGTAATTTCTCCTCCAACCAAGATAAAAGATCCCATTGATGCGGCTAATCCCATGCATATTGTATGGACATCTGGTCGCACAAATTGCATAGTATCGTAAACAGCTACTCCAGGTATTACCCATCCGCCAGGAGAGTTTATAAACAAATACAGATCTTTGGTATCATCCTCGATACTGAGATATACCATAAGACCAATAAGTTGATTCGAGAGCTCGCTATCAACTTCTTGGCCTAAAAAAAGTAATCTTTCTCGATAAAGTCGGTTGATTAGGGTAAAATTGTATCCCTTAGGAACCGTACATGCACCTTTTGACGCATACGGTTCAAAAAATAATTGCGAAAAAAAAAAGAATCAATGTATAGATTCAAGTCCTCTTTCTTTGTTCCTATTCTTTTTTCATAGCAGGTTTTTTCTGACTTCTAATGAAAGGACTTTTTCTTCGATTTTTCAATAAAGACGAATTTGAACTTCTTTCTTCCTTATAATAGAAAAAAAGTCACTAAACTTATCGAATTAACTTCTCATTGATGTATTGTTTCATCGAGATTCAATCCAAATCACGATGGTATTTTCTTGTTCCTGAATGGGTCTCTTTCATCTTTTTAGGTTTATGCTCTACTCCGGGTAAAGATCCGCCCGATTTTGATTTGCACATATAGGACAAATCTTCCCATTACCATTTCTTTTTGTTATGACTTTCTTTTTTTTTTCAATTCATTTCATACCTTTCACCAAGTATTTAGTTTGAGATTCCCTCGCTTGACAAATAGGATCTCTTTACAAATACCAAACAGGAATCATTTATGATACAAGTAGTAATCATAGATATATTACCAATTGGGTTTTTTCTAAACGGAGCCTGGATACTTCATTTTTTAGTCCAACCAAGCCAACCATAAATTATTCTAATTGATAATAGTAATGTGAATCCCCCCAAACAATGGATCTAATTGCGCTTCACGCTCCAAATTTTTGATGATTCAATTTATCTTTCTTGGGCGAAACAGAGGATATCTCGATCGGGGGAGAGAACGGGGAAATCCCATATGACCCAATATATCTGACAAGTCGCACTATACGTCAACCCAAGCTGCATCTTCCTCTCCAGGACTTCGGAAAGGTACTTTTGGAACACCAATAGGCATTAATTGAAAGAAAAAAGAACTAAGTACTATATTTTACTTTGATGTGGAAACGTAACAACATTATTTTATTGTCTTTATAATATTGGTTTTATCGTATTTATTTTATCCATAGATTAGAAAAATTCATAAAGAAAGACAAAAGAAGAAATAAAGGAAAATTTTGACGAATAGGGCCTTCTAATGAGGAATAAGGAAGGACACATTTACTGATAGAAAATGGTATCAACCACCCATTGCGTATTGGTACTTATCGGGTATAGAATAAATCTGCTTCTCTTTGTTCCTACGAATAGAATTGTTTCATTATTACCAATAGAATAGAACAAATAGTAACCCTTGTTCAGTGGATTATTTCAGAACAAGGGGAGTCCATAGAATAGTCATAGTATAGCTTTTCCAATGCAATAAAGTTACGTAGTGTCTATTTATCTTTGATAAAGAGGTATTTTCCATGGGTTTACC